TGATAAATTCCTCGCATCAAAAAAAAGAAATGGTTAATGATACAATCAACCACTAAATTATGATTTAATTATTCCATCGATAGATTGTCATCCAGTCAAAGTAACGTAACTAAGAGTTCAAAATTGAAGTAATGAGATTATTGAATCAGCAGAACTGCTTCGATATCAATTTTTGAGTTTCTATCCACAGAGTTTTGGTGAATTCATATAACTTTTTGTTTTTCCATTTCTTTCTTTGTTCCGAATCAATCATTCTTTAAATTCGAACTCTTCCTTCTTTAATTCTTAATTTAATCTCTTTATTCACTTCACAGTTTCAAACGAAAAAACGAAAAGAAAGGCTTTTATTGGAATCCCTATCAAAATTCTTGGTAGTCGCGGGACAGATTAAGATTAGATATATCTATATTGCTCATATATAACTAGCCTAATATTACATATACACGCCCTTCTTCCATAACGTAAACCAACTCTTTGTATCTCAAATTCAATTTGATTCTAAAATCATTTTTTTAGAAACATTTATTTTATAAAGAAAAGTTGGTTTATTTTACAGTCATTAGACAGATTCCATAGATTATATATTACATATGTTTATTTTAATCCCATCCTCCTAAACCTAAACAACGCACTTTTTTCATGTTTTGTAAACTCTTCTTTTCCTTTTATTTATCGTTATCTAAAATCGGTACAATCAATCTAATCTAAATGATCTAAATGGACGAATTCAGTAGTCTGAATCATTGCATATAAATAGATAGAAGTTTTACGTTCTTCATGTAATTTAGTTTTTTTCTTTTGGTTAATCGTTGGATTGAATAAAACCGACTGAAATGGGAATCGCTTTATAGAACCTTTTTTTTTTATTTACAATGTGCGATTAAAAAAAATCAAGAATTCTTAATTCAGATTATGACTCCTAAGATTGGGTTGAATGAAATGAACAAAACAATCAAGCCAATCTACAACGAATATTCATTGGAAGCAGATATAAATGAGTCAAGCAAATTTTAATTTTAGGAAAAAGATCTTTTAGATCTCTTTCCTTTTTTTTAATTCCAAAATATTCCAAATATCGTAATCTATTTCTTTAGATCGTATAGACTTTTTTGTCTATTTATGTATAGAGTTATGTTTACGAAGTAGATTATCTTGAGCAAGACATGCATTGCCTTGCATTAAACCGAAGAAGACCATTTTGAAACTTACTCAATGATGCCCCTCCATAGATTCACCTATATAAGCCGCAGCTAAAGTTGAAAAAATAAGAGCCTGAATACCGCTTGTAAATAATCCAAGGAACATAACAGGTATAGGAACCACCAAAGGTACTAAAGAAACAAGAACAACAACTACTAATTCATCCGCTAATATATTTCCGAAAAGTCGAAAGCTAAGTGATAAAGGTTTTGTGAAATCTTCTAAAATGTTAATGGGTAAAAGGATTGGAGTTGGTTGAATGTATTTACCGAAATAACCCAATCCTTTTTTACTAAGGCCCGCATAAAAATATGCTATTGACGTAAGTAAAGCTAAAGCAACCGTAGTATTTATATCATTCGTAGGTGCGGCTAACTCTCCATGAGGTAACTTTATAATTTTCCAAGGTAAAAGCGCCCCCGACCAATTAGAAACAAAAATAAATAGAAACAGAGTTCCAATAAAGGGAACCCATGGACCATATTCCTCTCCAATCTGAGTTTTGCTCACGTCTCGAATAAATTCAAGGACATATTCGAAGAAATTCTGACCGTCAGTAGGAACGGTTTGTGGGTTTCGAACAGCTACAATAGCTGAACCTAATAAAATAGCAATTACAACCCAAGAAGTAATAAGTACTTGGGCATGAACTTGGAAACCCCCAATTTTCCAATAGAAATGCTGGCCTACTTCCACACCGGATATATCATATAATCCTTTAAATATTTTGATGGAACATGATAGAATATTCATATTATCCTCTGAAAGAAAGAAATCTTTTTAAGAAATTATTTTGATTCCACTATACTATCTTTTTTTTACTTGTCCGTGCCCGCTTGAATTGTATATTTTGGATTAAGAACTAATCACATAATATCCCCGCCTTATTTTTTTATTTCTTTCGTGCGATTCAGAAATAGAGTAAATTAAATAGAGTACCAGATTCCATTAATCTATGGAATTCACAAAAAAATTTCTTTCTATTATTATTAATCAGAGATTTCGTATATAGCTAGAACGACCCTCACAAATTGCAAATACTAATTTGTTAAAAATAAATCGGATTGAAGCTATCGCGTCATCATTCGCTGGAATCGAAATATCCGCGAGATCCGGGTCGCTGTTTGTATCAATTAAACAAATTGTTGGAATTCCCAAAGTGATACATTCGCGAAGAGCCGTATATTCTTCTTGCTGATCAACGATTATTACAATATCAGGTAACCCCGTCATATATTGAATCCCGCCCAAATATGTTTGCAAGTGAGATAACTGTCTCTTCAATTGAACCGCATCCCCTTTCGGAAGGCGGTTCAGCCTTCCGGTCTTTTGTTCCATTCTCAAGTCCCTGAATTTTTGAAGTCTCTTTTCTGTAGTGGACCAGTTTGTTAAAATACCGCCGAGCCATTTTTTATTAACATAATGACACCGAGCACTTATTGCAGCCCGCGCTACTGAATCAGCTGCTTTCTTTTTTGTACCAACAATTAAGAATTGTTTTCTCATACTTGCTGCATCAAAAACTAAATCACAAGCTTCCGATAAAAAACGAGCAGTTCTAGTAAGATTTGTAATATGAATACCTTTACGCTTCGCCGAGATATAAGGTGCCATTCTCGGATTCCATTTTCTGGTAGCATGACCAAAATGAACTCCTGCTTCCAGCATTTCGTCCAAATTAATGTTCCAATATTTTCTTATCATTTCTCCCCACACTTCCTCTCTTTTTTTTTTTTCAAAGAAAAAAGGGGAGACGAGGTACCCTTAAAATAAATAATTGTTCCGATGGAACCTTCTCTTTTCTCGGAGTTGGGCCTTGATACACGATCCAAGCAATTAATTTCTTTGCTATTTTTTATTACTATTAACAAATTACATGTAAATGTAACAAATCACAGGACCGCAAAAAATTCAAAGTACGGATCTTAGAAATCATTCAATCCTATAAACGCTTGTTCTGATGTATCATAGAAATTTTTTGAAATGCAAAAATCAAATAACTTTCTGTGGTGGAATAAAATATCTCTTATTTCCCCTTCGAATAAATTGTTTTTTTGTTTTTTTAAAGAAATGTTCTTACGTTGCTTTGAGCGGTGCACTAATCCTCTGAATCCGGTACCAACGGGTATCATACCACCGAGAACAACGTTTTCTTTCAGACCTTTCAACCAATCAATACGACTGCGGAGAGCTGCTTTGGATAAAACGCGAGCAGTTTCCTGAAAACTCGCCTCGGCTATGAAACTTTGAGTATTCAGCGAGGCTCTCGTTATTCCCAAGAATATGGCTCGGTAACAGATCGCTTCTTCCAAAGCGCGTCCCGTCCGTTCCGCTCGCAACAATCCTATTTGTTCCCCGGGTGAAAAAACATTAGACATTCCATCTTCAGAAACCAAGACTTTTGATGTTATTTGACGTACAATAATTTCGATATGCCTATTATGGATTTGCACCCCCTGGGATCGATAAACCCTTTGAATTTTATTAACCAAAGAGATACGACTTTGCACTATAGTTAGCTCAGCACCGATCAAGAATCTCCAAGGAATTCCAAGAATTCTTGTTATACACCCGTTCCAACCCCCAACTCTCTTTTCTAGGTTTATCGATATTGAATCAATTGAGCGCACTTCTAATACTTGTTCCACTTTTGGAAGACCCTGCGTTATATCACCAGATCTAGATTTTTCATATATAAATGTAACTAATGTATCTCCTTTATAAAGGATTTCTCCATAATGACCATGAACAGTTGCTCCTGTAGTGGCCAAATAAGGCTTAGCCAATCTTAGTCCTATAGAGTCGACGTGAACAATTATAACTTGACCTGATTTTAGGTGTGGTCCATTTTTGGCTATACATACATTTTCACAAATAAACTGTCCCAGATTAATTATTGTGAAGAAACATTCACAATAATTAGAATGATAATTCTGATGGAGAAAATACCAATTTAATTTGAATGGATGAGAAACGCTGTTATTGCATGGGTCCAGATTAACCATTCTCTGTTTCTCATCCATTAAATAATATTTAAATATTCGAAAAATCTGTTTGAAATTGTCAAGTTTCAAATATTTAGTTACTGAGATCTGATTATGCGTTAGCACATGGTAAAATGAATAAAAATTCGCGATTTGAAGGGCTGTTCCTAAAGGGCCCAAGGAATTCCTAATTGTAATTGTAGGATCTCTTTTAGTTGATTCGTTTATTCCATTGTGATATTTTATATCGTTTAATAGATCTATTCCAAAACAATTAGATGATGACAAAATTCCCAAAGATTGACATTCCTTTTTTCTATTTCTACTCAATAACGTACTAAAAGTTCCTTGATTTTTTTTAAGTGATTGTTGAATCCGTGCCTTGGAATAAAGGAAATAAAATGGATTAATGTTAGTGTGATCTAACCCATTATCAGAGATCGATCCTGAACTTGAGGGACCATTCCTTTTTCGGCTGATATAGAAAAAATGGGATTTCACTAAGTCGATTCTTAGGAAATCACGAATTAGGCCATTTGTACTTATTTTAACAAAAGAAGCCCGGGCCGCTTCGATAGAAGAACTCTTTTTTTCTTGATCCCAATTCAACACTAAACAAGTACGAACTAATTGAATCCTTGTGTCGGAAATTCCCCGAATTGATTTATCATTTCCATAACCATAAAGAATATAATTGACAACTTGAAGTTTCAAATTCTCTTTTTCCTGCAATAGATCCGAGTAGAAAAGTGTTTCTAAATTTATACCGCCTGCTATTTCATATATGATTACCGGTCGAACCAAAACAAAATACTT